TAATCTCACTAAAGAAGGGGCCATCTTCATTGTTACTGTGCCGGCTGTTAAAATTAAGTCCGCTTGCCTAGGACTCGATCTTGGTACCAATCCATAACGATCAAAGTCGAATCGAGAGCCTATTAATGAAGCAAATTCAATGAAACAACAACTGGTACCGTAGAGAAGTGGCCATAAACTGGAGAGTCTTGACCAATTCGAAAGATCATTCGATGTAGTTGAAATAATTGAATTGGATGTTGTTTGGTCAAGTAATGGAAACTCAATGAAATTCATAACTGTCTCAATGTAATCTTTTCCTTCCTTTTTATTTGTATTGTCTGAATATTCAGTTAAGACCATTCTAATGCTCCTTTTCGCCATGCATAAACTGAACCAACAATTGGGATAAGTACGAAAATTAAAGCTTCTATAAATACAGATATACCCAATACATCGAAACTCATTGCCCATGGATAAAGAAAGACTGTTTCAACATCAAAAACAACAAAAACTAGAGCAAACATGTAATAGCGTATTCGGAATTGTAACCAAGCGTCCCCCATGGGTTCTATACCCGATTCATAACTAGAGAGCTTCTCTGGTCCTTTACTAATAGGCGCTAAAACTCCGGAAATAAAAAATGCTAAGATAGGAATAAGGCTTGATATTATCAGAAATACCCAGAAAATATCATATTCGTGAAGCAGAAACATAAATGAACTCCTATTAATGTGGAATAGGCTGAATTATTCCATTCGAATTGGAATTGGCAATTCATACAGAACTTATTAGGCGAAACAAGAACTTATTTTGATCAAATTGTCTAGTTTAGAGTTTATTTGATGTGGGGCATATCTTGTTTAAAGATTTATTCAACAGAATCCCACTTACATTTTTTTTTTCACTTCTATATCTATATTAGATATGATTTTGATGTAGACATAAGATGTTCTTACACAAACAAAACTTTCTCGCTCGGTTTCTTTAATTAAATACTAATATTAATTAAATACTAATATAAATACTAATACTATATATACTATATAGTAATAGTTAAGTAGTATAACTATGTTATAGTTATATAATTATTATAAGTATGTTATATAGTTATATATTAATTTATTAATTATATATTGATATTTATTATATATGAATATGAAATCCATAGTATGAAAGTATAAAATGAAATAATAGTGATATAATGTAATGAAAATGAAAAAAATTGCAGTGGTTATAGTGGTTATATAGAGGAAAATGTCTAGGGATTTCTAGTTCTAGTATTATTATATTTTATATTTCATTTCAATTTAAAGTCTTTTTTCTTTTCATCAAAATTCAGGTAGAAAATCATTGCTTCTATTGATTCGATACGAATACGTAAATAGAATATAATGCATCGAACGATCATAATATTTTATCTTCTTTCCTAAGTCCTAGATTGAATTTCTATTTTTCTGAATTGATTCAATTCGCCTTGGGTTGTGAGGAACTTTTACATATAGAAACTAATATCTTTCTATTCTATATTCTATACCAAAAGAATTAGAGTGGAATAATGATTCCATTTCGTACCAATCTCGAGTACGAGTATTAGTATTAAAGAAAGATAGAAAGATCTCGATTTGGAATGAACCAAAAGACTTGTTTTTTTTGTTACGACAATAACACTTAGTAAGACTAAGACTGACCAAAAATAAAAATACAAGACCAAAAAAATAATAGGTTTTAGATCCATGTGACTTAAGATTTTATTTGGTTGGGTTCGGTTGGAGTTTTTAGGCAGCATCGTGCCATGATTTTCCCTTCATAAATATAAATTAACCGATATTGGGGATACCAACAAAAAAGTGTATCACTAACTCTTTGATCATGGACAGGAAAAGAGGAAAAAGTTATATGTAATTCATCCACGAAAATGAATGAAGAAGTCTGTTCATTTTGTCCGAGATTTTACAAATACCGTTTTTTTTTTTATTGAAATGAATTATTGTTGTTTTTATTTTTGTCTTCCTATGTACTTACATCAACATGTGGTAATACTTTTATTTCTATGGACCAAGCAACCGGCCAATCCATAAACAAGTACTAATTAGGAAATAAAACCTCTACTAAATGAAAATAGAATGTCTATACTAAAACTAAAATTTTGTAGGGCTATACGGACTCGAACCGTAGACCTTCTCGGTAAAACAGATCAAACTTATTATTATCGAAATGATTCGAACTGTTTCAAAGACCCAACATGCATTTTGTTGCATTGGGCTCTTTCATTAACTGATGTAAAGATCAGTTAGTCCACCATATTTTGTCTTTCTTTTACAGGAAAATAAGAAGATAATGAGATGGCTCCATGTGCTCTGATTCGTTATTTATATTCTTATCTCGGAGCAATACCAAAGTTTTCAAAGAAGGGGTACCTTGACTTAGGTCTGCCTCCGGCCTGGATCAACTTAAGTTAAATGGAGTCTCTACCGCTCCGCTGCAAGAGTGAAATATGAGACTTCATACACCTTAAAGC